AACCCCCCCCCTTCCATTGGTCTTTTTTCACGAAAAGCAGACATGAGATAACAAATCAAGTCTTTCCCTAAGACTTCGAATAGCTGTCCCGAATTCAAGTTGAGTATGTTTCGCTTCTTCCTCGGAGAAAGACGATCAAACAATTCCCAATCATGGTCCTTGCGGATCATATCATCCGTATAGGATAAAAAAAGAAACTCCAGATATTTGCTATCTTTCTCTTTGAATGAGATCTCAATTCCAACTACGGTTTTATTAGATACCTTACAACTAGAATCCCTCTTTTTTCCGATCCGGTTCCTCCACCACCGCGAACCCCGGTTAGATTCAGGCATGATACACTTTTTATTTATTGGGAGAACCCAAGTACTCTCTTGCGAATCCATGAAACAACTCTCAGAAATATTTTTCCCTTTTGGAAGATACAGGGGCGAAACAATCAACCTATTGATATTGCAAGACCAAAAAGATTCTTCCAATGTCTCATTTCTGGGTCCAATGGAATTCATAGGTATAGGAAGAAGCCCCATCAAATAGAGATTTTTTCTTTCGACAATCTTTCGATTGTTAATACGAGATATAAGGACCGCTACTACAAGCAGTATTATACCTTTGATCGTGAAATATCGATTGCTTCTTGAACCCTGTGAATCACGTGAAAGTAGGATACTCCAAATTCGGGGGTCAAAGAGTTTCATAAAACGTTCTTGGTGGAAAAGAATGTGAGTGAAAGATCCCACTGAATCGAATTTGGTCCATGAATCTAAGAAATAGTGAGAATTCTTGATCTCTCTCAATATCTCTCTCAATTCGAAGATCCAGGATTTGAATTGATGTCCTCTCATTGATTCCTCCTAAAGATTTCATTTCAATTGGAATTTGGTTATTTACGATGTACGATGATCCCTGTTAAGCATCCATGGCTGAATGGTTAAAGCGCCCAACTCATAATTGGCAAATTCGTAGGTTCAATTCCTGCTGGATGCACGCCAATGGGAACGTTCAATAAGTCTATTAGAATTGGCTCTGTATCAATGGAATATCATCATCCATACATACCGAATTGGTATGGTATATTCATACCATAACATATGAACAGTAAGAACTAGAATTCTTATTGATACTGGAACTCATAGGGAAGAAAATGGATTTATGGATGGAATCAAATATGCAGTATTTACAGAAAAAAGTATTCGGTTATTGGGGAACAATCAATATACTTCTAATGTCGAATCAGGATCAACTAGGACAGAAATAAAGCATTGGGTCGAACTCTTCTTTGGCGTCAAGGTAATAGCTATAAATAGTCATCGAGTCCCGGGAAAGGGTAGAAGAATGGGACCTATTATGGGACATACAATGCATTACAAACGTATGATCATTACGCTTCAACCAGGTTATTCTATTCCACCTCTTATAGAGAAAAGAACTTAAAGCAAAATACTTAATAACACGGCGATACATTTATACAAAACTTCTACCCCGAGCACACGCAATGGAGCCATAGACAGTCAAGTCAAATCCAATCCACGAAATAATTTGATCCATGGACAGCGTCGTTGTAGTAAAGGTCGTAATGCCAGAGGAATCATTACCGCAGGGCATAGAGGGGGAGGTCATAAGCGTCTATACCGTAAAATAGATTTTCGACGGAATGATAAAGACATATCTGGTAGAATCGTAACCATAGAATACGACCCTAATCGAAATGCACACATTTGTCTCATACACTATGGGGATGGTGAGAAGAGATATATTTTACATCCCAGAGGGGCTATAATTGGAGATACCATTGTTTCTGGTACAGAAGTTCCTATATCAATGGGAAATGCCCTACCTTTGAGTGCGGTTTGAACTATTGATTTACGTAATTGGAAGTAACCAATTAGGTTTACGACGAAACCTAGAAATCGATCACTGATCCAATTTGAGTACCTCTACGGGAGAAACCTCAGCAGAAAACTGTTGAGTAACGGCAGCAAGTGATTGAGTTCAGTAGTTCCTCATAGAAAATTATTGACTCTAGAGATATGGTAATATGGAGAAGACAAAAAAAAATTGTTTGAAGCACGCACAGAACCGGAGAGCGCCCCTTGTTTCAAAGAGAGGAGGCCGGGTTATTCACATTTAATTTGATGGTCAGAGGCGAATTAAAAGCTAAGCAGTGGTAATTATAAAGATCCCCCGGGGAAAAATAGAGATGTCTCCTACGTTACCCGTAATATGTGGAATGGAAGTATTGACGTAATTTCATAGAGTCATTCGGTCTGAATGCTACATGAGGAACATAAGCCAGATGACGGAACGGGGAGACCTAGGATGTAGAAGATCATAACATGAGTGATTCGGCAGATTTGGATTCCTATATATCCACTCATGTGATACTTCATCATACGATTCATATAAGATCCATCTGTCTAGATATCATCATATACATCTAGAAAGCCGTATGCTTTGGAAGAAGCTTGTACAGTTTGGGAAGGGGTTTTTATTGATAAAAAAGAAGAATCTACTTCAACCGATATGCCCTTAGGCACGGCCATACATAACATAGAAATCACACTTGGAAAGGGTGGACAATTAGCTAGAGCGGCAGGTGCTGTAGCGAAACTGATTGCAAAAGAGGGTAAATCGGCCACATTAAGATTACCATCTGGGGAGGTCCGTTTGATATCCAAAAACTGCTTAGCAACAGTCGGACAAGTGGGTAATGTTGGGGTGAACCAAAAAAGTTTGGGTAGAGCCGGATCTAAGCGTTGGCTAGGTAAGCGTCCTGTAGTAAGAGGAGTAGTTATGAACCCTGTAGACCATCCCCATGGGGGCGGTGAAGGGAGAGCTCCGATTGGTAGAAAAAAACCCACAACTCCTTGGGGTTATCCTGCGCTTGGAAGAAGAAGTAGGAAAAGGAAAAAATATAGTGATAGTTTTATTCTTCGTCGCCGTAAATAAATAAGAATATAGAAAACTGAATTTTTAGAATTTGAAATAATGTGATGGGCGAACGACGGGAATTGAACCCGCGCGTGGTGGATTCACAATCCACTGCCTTGATCCACTTGGCTACATCCGCCCCTTATCTAGCTAAAGGATTTTAGCTTTTTTCTTTTTCCATTCATCATTATTGTATTTATTCTTACCTTCATACTTAGATCGATATATTGGGCATAGAATGCCAATTTTAAAAATGTAATGTAATAAAGGAGTAATCCCCTGTGACACGTTCAATAAAAAAAAATCCTTTTGTTGCTAATCATTTATCGGCAAAAATTGAAAAACTAAACATAAGGGAGGAAAAAGAAATAATAGTAACTTGGTCTAGGGCATCTACCATTATACCCACAATGATTGGCCATACAATTGCTATTCATAATGGAAAAGGGCATTTACCTATTTATATAACAGATCGTATGGTGGGTCATAAATTGGGAGAATTCGTGCCTACTCTAACTTTCGCAAGACATGCAAAAACCGATAATAAATCTCGTCGTTAATTTTTTTTTTTTTTTTTTTTTTTCTAAAAAATAATTAATAAGACTAAGATTTTAATTAAATCTTAAAATATTATATTTTTTATTTTATAAGTAAAATTAGGCAGTTTTTATTCATTTTTAGTGGGGATAACCTTATGATAAATAGAAAGAACTCGCGTTGGAGTACAGAAATTAAAGCTTTAGCTCAACATAAACATATATGTATGTCGGTTTTCAAAGCACGAAGAGTAATTGATCAAATTCGTGGACGCTCCTATGAAGAAGCACTTATGATACTAGAACTTATGCCTTATCGAGCATCTTATCCCATTTTGAAATTAGTTTTTTCCGCGGCAGCAAATGCTAGTAATAACATGGGCTTAAACAAAGCTAATTTATTTATTAGTAAAGCTGAAGTTAACGCGGGTACTATTGTGAAAAAATTAAGACCCCGGGCTCGAGGACGTAGTTATCCGATAAAAAGACCTACTTGTCATATAACAATTATATTGAGGGATAAAACTAAAATAGTTAAAGATGAATCTTAACTTTCGATTCATCTTTCGAAAAAATATATATGGTAAAGATAATCTAATAGAAAAATATGGGACAAAAAATAAATCCACTTGGTTTCAGACTTGGTACAACCCAAAGTCATCATTCCTTTTGGTTCGCACAACCACAAAATTATTCCGCGGGTATACAGGAAGATGAAAAAATACGGAATTGTATCAAGGATTATGTACAAAAAAATAAGAAAACGTCCTCAGGTTTTGAAGGAATAGCACGTATACAAATAAAAAAAAAAATTGATTTGATCCAAGTCATAATCCATATTGGATTCCCTAATTTATTAATAGAGGGCCGAACACGAGGAATCGAAGAATTACAGATGAATGTACAAAAGGAGTTTCATTCTGTGAACCATAGACTCAACATTGCTATAACAAGAGTTGAAAAACCTTATGGACAACCTAATATTCTTGCGGAATATATAGCTTTACAATTAAAAAATAGAGTTTCATTTCGAAAAGCAATGAAAAAAGCTATTGAATTAACTGAACAAACGGATACAAAAGGAATTCAAGTACAAATTGCCGGGCGTATTGACGGAAAAGAAATTGCACGCGTCGAATGGATCAGAGAGGGTAGGGTTCCTCTACAAACAATTCGTGCTAAAATTGATCATTGTTCCTATGCAACTCGAACTATCTATGGAGTATTAGGCATAAAAATTTGGATATTTGTAGACGATAAATAATGGACCTAAAAAAAAAAAAAAAATTGTCATTTTTTTTTTTTTTTTTTTTTTTCATTAAATCAAACAAAACTGAGCAATTCAAATTTTATAAGATTGAATAAAAATTAGATTGATCATTTAAGAGAATTGCTATGCTTAGTGTGTGACTCGTTAGTTTTTTTGTTAGTTTATAGTATAGATAGTTGGAATTCAACGACCCTCACTATGAGCTTACTAACTATATAAACTAATAACCAACTTATGGCTTCGTTTCGTATTGTCGAGATTCCAAGAAACAGTCACTATATGACTAGATCGATCATATAGTTGTAGCAACTGAAATTAAAAAAAAAAAAAATTATAAATCTTATTATAGGTTGCGAAACAAAAATAAAGGGATGTGGATAAATGGAAGGATGATAGAAAGAAAGAACAAAAAGTCTCAATGATATATGATTCCAATATGTATGGTTTATGAATTATCTCACAAAAGGCAATGTGATAAAGCATCAATACTGATATAATATCAATAATTAAAGATAACGAGCCTCGGGTTAATATAAACTAAGAAAATTAACTCAGGAACGAATTTTGTTGGGGTTCCATTGCGGAGTTCGGGCCTAACCATTAACGAAGAGGCTATGGGAACGACAGAACCCATGATTGCATAGGATTTCATGAAAACAAACGAATCCTAATGATTCATTGGGTGGGATGGCGGAACGAACCAAGAACAAATTGATTTATTCTAAAAGTAACAAGGTCTTGATGACCCTACGAATGTAGCACGAAAGAGTCAATATTCGCCCGCGAAACCCTTAGTTTTTAGTTATTGAATTACATATAATCTACATTTTGTTTTAGCGCGATTCGATACAAAATAAATAATGTTGATCTGGTATATAAAGCTTACTCTTAACTATATAACATAACAATACTAAACTATCCTAGAATAACAAAATAATATAACAAAACAAAATAACATAATAAATTCCATTACATTACTAAGTGTATTGTGTATCATTTAATAATATTAAATATATGTGTATTCGTAGTAATATTAATGAATCATTTCATTCGCGAGGAGCCGGATGAAAAGAAACTCTCATGTCCGGTTCTGCAGTAGAGATGGAATTTAATTAAGAAAGAACCATCAACTATAACCCCAAAAGAACAAAATTTCGTAAACAACATAGAGGAAGAATGAAAGGAATATCTTGTCGAGGCAATCGTATTTGTTTCGGCGGATACGCTCTTCAAGCACTTGAACCCGCTTGGATCACGGCTAGACAGATGGAAGCAGGACGAAGAGCAATGACACGATATGCGCGTCGTGGCGGAAAAATATGGGTACGTATATTTCCCGACAAACCTGTTACAGTAAGACCCGCAGAAACACGTATGGGTTCGGGGAAGGGGGCCCCCGAATATTGGGTATCCGTTGTTAAACCGGGTCGAATACTTTATGAAATGGGCGGAGTATCAGAAACTGTAGCCAGAGCAGCTATTAAAATAGCTGCGCGCAAGATGCCTATACGAACTCAATTCGTTATTGAGGGATAGGGATGCAGAAATTAAAAGATAAAGTGATGATAAAAAATAGAAGTTTATTTTTTATAGACAGACAATATTTATTTTTATTTCTTTTTTATCCTTATGCAGCAAAATAACAGATTAAAATAAAAATGATATGATTCAACCTCAGACCCTTTTGAATGTAGCGGATAATAGTGGAGCTCGAAAATTAATGTGTATTCGAGTCCTAGGAGCTGGTAACCAACGATATGCTCGTATTGGTGACATTGTTGTTGCCGTAATCAAAGAAGCAGTACCAAATATGCCTCTAGAAAGATCAGAAGTTATTAGGGCTGTAATTGTGCGTACATGTAAAGAACTCAAACGTGACAACGGCATGATAATACGATATGATGACAATGCCGCAGTTGTTATTGATCAAGAAGGAAATCCAAAAGGAACTCGAGTTTTTGGTGCGATCGCTCGGGAATTGAGACAGTTGAATTTTACTAAAATAGTTTCATTAGCTCCCGAGGTATTATAAATACTAGTAGTATATTAAATAATAATATGATATAGCGGGGTATCTGGAATGGGTCAAGTCAATTAGTAGATTGTGTATCACGCATATACTTTATAATTAATTTAATTAATATAAATAAATTTAATTATTTTTTATTAAAATAATAAATAAACATGTTGATTATATAAAAATTAGGGGGTATCAATAATTCTAGTTCGCCATGGGTAAGGATACTATTGCCGATATAATAACTTCTATAAGAAATGCTGACATGGATAAAAAAAGAACGGTTCGAATAGCATCCACTAATATTACCGAAAACATTGTAAAAATACTTCTACGAGAGGGTTTTATCGAAAACGTTCGTAAACATCAGGAAAGTAACAAATTTTTCTTGGTTTTAACCCTACGACATAGACGGAATCGAAAGGGAATATATAGAACTATTTTAAAACGTATCAGCCGACCCGGTCTACGAATCTATTCCAACTATCAACAAATTCCTAAGATTTTAGGTGGAATGGGAATTGTAATTCTTTCAACTTCTCGAGGTATAATGACAGATCGAGAAGCTCGACTAGAAAAAATCGGGGGAGAAATTTTGTGTTATATATGGTGATCTTACACCCCTTCCTCCTGTTATCTTAATTTTATCTCTTACTTCCCTTTTGGAAAAAGAGAGTAAAAATAAATTCTATAACCCTTTCTCCATTAGTTAATACTTCATAGAGGCTTACCTCGAATAAAAGACTCAAATTAATTCATGAAGGTTTAATTACTGAATCGCTTCCCAACGGTATGTTCCGGGTCCTTTTATATAATGAAGATCTAATTCTAGGTTATGTTTCAGGGAGGATACGGCACAGTTTTATATGGATACTACCATGAGATAGAGTCAAAATTGAAATAAGTGGTTATGATTCAACCAGGGGACGTAGAATTTATAGAATTCACAAATTCGAATTATTAGGTGATTTTTTAAACATTCCTTTCATAGGGATACAATTTGAAGTTAAAAAAATAAAGAAACTTATTTTTCAAGGAGTAGATTCAGAATTAAGGTAAGGAATGAGAAATATGAAAATAAGGGCTTCTGTTCGTAAAATTTGTGAAAAATGTCGACTTATCCGTAGGCGTGGACGGATTATAGTGATTTGTTCCAATCCGAGACATAAACAGAGACAAGGGTAATCTTTCTAAACTAAATAAAGAATTTTCTAAAAGAAAAAGAAGGACCCGTGTAAAAGAATCTGTTTTAACATTAAATGGATATCTCCGTATCTTTCCGTATCGTATATTTCTGACTCATATTTATGAGATGATAAAATATGACAAAACCTATACCAAGAATTGGTTCGCGTAAGAATGGGCGTATTGGTTCACGTAAGAATGGACGTAGAATACCAAAAGGTGTTATTCATGTTCAAGCAAGTTTCAACAATACCATTGTAACTGTTACAGATGTACGAGGACGAGTAGTTTCTTGGGCCTCCGCGGGTACTTCTGGATTCAAAGGCACAAAACGAGGGACACCCTATGCTGCTCAAGCGGCAGCTATAAATGCTATTCGTACGGTGGTTGATCAGGGCATGCAACGAGCAGAAGTTATGATAAAAGGCCCCGGCCTCGGAAGAGATGCAGCATTACGAGCCATCCGTAGAAGTGGTCTACTATTAAGTTTCGTGCGCGATGTAACACCTATGCCACATAATGGATGTCGACCCCCTAAAAAAAGACGTGTGTAAAAATAAGAATTAAATGGATTTCAAGAGAAATAAATGATTCAATGATCTGATTAAATAACAATATTTAGTATGGTTCGAGAGGAAGTAGGAGGGTCCACTCGAACATTACAGTGGAAGTGTGTTGAATCAAAAATAGATAGTAAGCGTCTTTATTATGGTCGTTTCATTCTGTCCCCGCTTATGAAAGGTCAAGCCGATACCATAGGTATTGCCATGCGAAGGGCTTTACTTGGAGAAATAGAAGGAACATGTATCACACGCGCAAAATTTGAGAAGGTACCACATGAATATTCTACAATAGTAGGTATTAAAGAATCAGTCCACGAAATATTAATAAATTTGAAAGAAATTGTATTGAGAAGTACTCTATATGGAGTTAGAGACGCATCTATTTGCGTCAGAGGTCCTAGACACGTAACCGCTCAAGATATCATCTTACCACCTTCTGTGGAAATAGTGGACACGACACAGCATATAGCTAACCTGACGGAACCAATTGATTTGTGTATTGAATTACAAATCAATAGGGATCGCGGATATCGTATGAAACCCACAAATAACTCTCAAGATGGAAGTTACCCTATAGATGCCGTATTCATGCCTATTCGAAATGCAAATCATAGTATTCATTGTTATGGGGATGGAAATGAAAAACAAGAGATACTTTTTCTAGAAATATGGACAAACGGGAGTTTAACTCCTAAGGAAGCACTTTATGAAGCTTCTCGTAATTTGATTGATTTATTTATTCCTTTTCTACATGCGGAAGAAGAGGGCATTAATTTCACGGAAAATAAAAACAAGTTTACTCTATCCCCTTTTACCTTTCAAGATAGATTAACTAATTTAAAGAAAAACAAAAAAATAGTTCCATTGAAATTTATTTTTATTGACCAGTTAGAATTGCCTTCCAGGACCTATAATTGTCTCAAAAGATCCAATATACATACATTATTGGATCTTTTGAGTAATAGTAATAGTCAAGAAGACCTTATGAGAATTGAATATTTTCGCATAGAAGATGTAAAACAGATATTGGACACCCTACCAGAAGCATTTCACAATCGATTTACCTAATAAAAAATTTTTATTTTAAATCCATTCTATAATATATATATATATCATTTATATATATATTATAGAATGGATTTATATAATTTATATATATATTATAGAATGGATTTAGTTTTTAATCTTCAGCACGATCCGTACTCAGCTCAAAATGGAATATAATCAAATTAATGTATCTAAAGTCTTGCTTCAAAGTAAATCTTCCTTAGATACTTAATACTTATGTACGGTATTTCAAAGTTTAATTGATTTGAATTTGAAAAAGACCTAAAGTGAGGGATTTATCAATAGGTAATGTAGCTCCAATACCTAACCAAAGAGCTACTGCGGTACCGATAAAAAAGACTGTTGTAGCTACTGGACGACGAAATGGATTTTGGAATTTATTAACATTCTCCAAAAAGGGTACTGTCAATAATCCTATTGGTACTGAAACCATTAAAAGAACACCCAATAACTTATTGGGTACTGTACGGAGTATTTGAAATACGGGAAAGAAGTACCATTCAGGTAATATTTCCAAAGGAGTCGCAAATGGATCCGCCGGTTCACCAATCATTGACGGTTCTAGAACCGCTAAGCCCACGTTACACGCAATAGTACCTAGAATTACTACCGGAAAAATATATAAAAGATCATTGGGCCATGCGGGTTCTCCATAATAATTATGCCCCATCCCTTTAGCCAATTTAGCTCTTAATACAGGATCATTCAAATCAGGTTTTTTTGTTATTGGGATAGGTGAATTCTTAATTCTTATGGATCCATCCCCCGAAGGAACCGGACATGATAATTTTTAATCATCCGGCTCGAGCAAGAATCAAAGGAATAATAGAAATAGATCCGTATCAAATCCATATTTCATAGATATCCGTGCTATATATTAATATATAATAACTCGATGTAAGAAATGCCCGATTCAATTTTCCGAAGTTGCAATTATTCATTGCAAAGAATTAAGTTCTTACAGATAAATGCTCAATATCCAAGTAGGCTTACAAATTTGATCATGATCAAGTGCTTTTTGGATTGTCTCATGTCTTTTGATTGTTATTTATCCCCGCAACATTTCGATTTTATTACATACAAACAAAGTATTTACTTGTTACTAATAAAGTCTAACCTCTGTTCTTCCTTAGATCCCTTATTTCACTCCGATAGTATCATAGATCTGGATCAATGCATAGGAAATGAATGCATTTCTATACTATAAATAAAATTAAAATTAAGTAAGTGGAATAGATACAACATTAGGTCGTGCCACATTGTTTATTCTATGCTTCTATTCTATGGGATCTTGCGGAGCCTACTCATACATGACATGATTCGGGTATGATCATAGAAAAAATTCTCCTCAAGTGAACCGGCATATCCCTGCTATGTAGGGGGACTTACGTGGTGGTTGGATGCGGAGACACATTTTATTTGGTTGTAAATTCCAACGTGGCAGATCAAATCATATATCTGCATGGCCCAATCAATAGTTCAAGTCACACACTCCCATAATCCATCTTCTCTTCAGAGAATCCACTTCAACTATTGGTATCAAATAAGAAATACAATACTTCAGAGTTGAAGAGAGGTATCCAACCAAATAACATGTCTTATTTTTCAATAATCCATATTTGTAGCAATGAAATACAAGACTATTTTTTCTTCCTCCCCGAAATGATATATAATCAATTACAAATATATATGATATATTTTCTCTATAAAGGACCTGAAATACCTTGCTTACGTATCATTGGGAAGTGCATTAACATAAATACGGCAGTAAGAAGAGGCAATACAAAAGTGTGTAAACTATAAAAACGGGTCAAAGTGGATTGGCCCACACTAGCACTTCCGCGTAATAGCTCTACCAAAGGTAATCCTATTACGGGAATCGCTTCAGGTACACCTGTCACAATTTTTACTGCCCAATAACCAATTTGGTCCCGAGGTAAAGAATAACCAGTTACACCAAAAGACGCAGTCAATACGCCCAGAATCACACCTGTAACCCAAGTTAATTCGCGAGGTTTTTTAAATCCCCCTGTGAGATACACACGAAATACGTGCAAGATCATCATAAGAACCATCATACTTGCTGACCATCGATGAACTGATCGGATTAACCAACCAAAGTTAGCCTCAGTCATTATGTATTGAACAGAGGAAAAAGCCTCTGTAACGGTTGGACGATAGTAAAAAGTCATAGCAAAACCTGTGGCTACTTGTACTAAAAAACAAGTAAGTGTGATCCCCCCTAGACAATAAAATATGTTGACATGAGGAGGAACATATTTACTAGTTATATCATCTGCAATCGCCTGAATCTCGAGACGTTCTTCGAACCAATCATATACTTTATTGGGATAGGTAACCAAAAAATAGACCCCCCCTGAGAACCGTATATGAGAATTTAACCTCGTACGGCTCAAGCAGAAACAACACAAATAAAATACGGATTTTAACGGATATGTAATAGAGAGTTCAAATTCAAATTAGTCACTTGATTCAATTTGCCCCAAAAATACCAAATAAAAAAAATCCGGAATCTCTTTTATGTGATGATAATGCCAAAAATATCAAGTTGGCTCCCTCGTTCGTCTTTTTCTTTATGTTAATTGTTAAAATAAAGGCCTCTTGAATCTTCTTTTTCCTATTATTTTTTATTTGTTCTTTATTTGTGTAATAATACAGATTGACTCTTGTTTTACTAGTTATTGATAGGAATTCCCTTGTTGAGACCCTGTCAATCAATTGACACCTCAGATTCATACTAGAACCACGATGATTTAATAAAGTCCACGCTAAACGCAAAAGTTCTGTGAGTAAGAACCTTTTGATCATCACTTATCCAATTTCAATGAAATGAATGGATGTTATTAATAATTCAAAAAATATAAAGAAATGGGTGTCCGTTGACCAAATTCAGTCTGAAGGAAGAAAAAGCGTTTAATTTATAAAATACCTATTTGCATTTTTTTTTTTTTTTTTGAGTCCGGTCGCGAGGTCTGACTGAATAGTAAGTATGAATCATAGTTCAAATATTTCTTTTCTTGATCTATTCTACAATATTAATATTCCGTGCTCCAGATACTAGAATAAATATCCGACGAGGTAGAATCATCTTGATAGAGATGACAGACTATTCTCTGTATTATCAATAAGGATCAATTATAACAAGTCACACACTCATATTCCGGAAATACCGAAACAAAAAAATTCCACGGTCGAACTACCAGAATGAGAAATCTGAGTTTTAAGTGCGTTTTTCTTTTTTTATTGAAAAACTAGAACTAGGACTTTATAGTCCTTAGGAACCTAATTCATTGAAATTCCATCCAGTAAAACAGATGAATTATAAATTTCCAAAATGATAGATAGAAATATCGCAAACAGGGCCATTGCGACCCCCATAAGTGGTGTAGTCCCCCAGCCCGGAGCTACTTTACCATATTCCGAATTCAATGGTTTCAATAAACTTCCTATATTAGTTTGTCTTGGCCTAGATTTAGAACTATCCTCAACGGTTTGTGTAGCCATAAATCTTATTTAATGATTGGTTAAGATCTGTTGACTTTGTATACCATTTGGTTGTAGTTGTAAATAAACGATCTTATCGTAGATCCATTGTGATCCTTAAATTATCTAGAAATGGAAACAGCAACCCTAGTCGCCATCTTCATATCTGGTTTACTTGTAAGCTTTACTGGGTACGCCTTATATACCGCTTTTGGGCAACCCTCTCAACAATTAAGAGATCCATTCGAAGAACACGGGGACTAATTGAAGTAATGAGCCTACCAATGGTGGGCTCGTTACTTCAAATTAAGATGATCAAAAATCATTTTTTAGTCGGAACCTTAGGTGGTTCTCGAAAAAAGATAGCGAAAAAAATTATCCCTAAAGTCGAGACTAAGAGAAATGTATAAACCAATGCTTCCATAGATTTGATCGTGGTTTACAATTATAGCTTCCACACCTATTCATTTTGGATAATTTACTATAGTTAAGAAAGGGAAAGAATTCTAAAGATGGCGATTCAATCAAGTCACGATTTTTCTGGTACCTTATGTCATCAAATAAAAAAAGTGGAGATGTAAAGATACCAGAGTAATATTCTATCAGACTACTTGTCTTCTTGTAGTTGGATCTCCAAGCTTTTGGAATGCTCCAAATTCTACTTGAGAATCCAAATCTGGATCAATACCAGCAAAAACATCTCTGAACAAGGTTCTAGCGCCATGCCAAATGTGTCCGAAAAAGAAGAGCAAAGCAAATGTGGCATGCCCAAAAGTGAACCAACCCCTTGGACTGCTCCGAAAAACACCATCGGATTTCAAAGTAGCTCGGTCTAATTCAAAAATTTCACCTAATTGGGCGCGTCTAGCATATTTTTTCACAGTAGCAGGATCACTATAACTGACTCCATTGAGTTCCCCACCATAGAACTCGACAGTTACACCTACTTGTTCGACACTATACTTGGATTCTGCCCTTCTAAAAGGAACATCGGCTCTCACAATTCCGTCTCCGTCTACCAAAACTACGGGGAATGTTTCAAAAAAAGTGGGCATACGACGTACAAAAAGCTCGCGGCCTTCTTTATCTCTAAAGATGGGGTGTCCTAACCATCCAACAGCTATTCCATCCCCGCTGTCCATTGAGCCGGCTCTGAATAATCCCCCTTTTGCCGGATTATTACCAATGTAATCATAAAAAGCTAATTTTTCGGGGATTTTAGACCAAGCTTCCGAAAAACTCAGATTTTCAGCTAGTCCTGTGCCAACTCTTCGATATATTTCTTGCTGGAAGTATCCCTGATCCCACTGATAACGAGTGGGGCCAAATAATTCGATTGGGGTAGTTGCTGAACCATACCACATAGTTCCAGCAACAACGAAAGCTGCGAAAAAAACAGCAGCGATACTGCTGGAAAGTACAGTTTCAATATTGCCCATACGTAATCCTTTGTATAGACGTTGAGGCGGACGGACACTAAGATGAAATAAACCCGCTAATATGCCCAATGTACCCGCTGCAATATGATGAGAGGCTATTCCTCCCGAAACAAAAGGATCAAAACCTTCTGCGCCCCACGCTGGATTTACAGATTGTACTTTTCCAGTTAGCCCATAAGGATCGGACACCCATATTCCAGGACCATACAAGCCTGTTACATGAAATGCGCCAAAGCCAAAGCAAGCCAACCCTGAGAGAAATAAATGAATTCCAAAGATCTTGGGCAAATCCAAAGAAGGTTTTCCGGTACGTTCATCAGAGAATATTTCTAGATCCCAATACACCCAATGCCAGATAGCTGCCAAGAAGCACAAGCCAGAAAACACAATATGTGCCCCTGCCACACCTTCGTAACTCCAAATACCCGGATTCGGTATAGTTCCTCCTGAAATACTCCACCCACCCCATGAATTGGTTATTCCTAAACGAGTCATAAAGGGTATAACGAACATACCCTGTCTCCACATTGGATCAAGAACCGGGTCAGAAGGATCAAAAACTGCTAATTCGTATAGAGCCATCGAGCCGGCCCAACCAGAAACTAGAGCTGTATGCATTATATGGACAGAAAGCAACCGACCGGGATCATTTAATACGACAGTATGAACACGATACCAAGGTAAACCCATGGAAATACCCCTTTTTTATCAAATATCAAAGAAAAATGGACACTATGTAACTTTATCGCATTGGAAAAGACTATACTATGTTATGTACCTAACCTTTTCAGTAGATTTTGTATGAGAAAGGGTTAAGATTTATTTCGTTCCATTGAAAATAACGGAACAATTTTGTTCGTAAGAACAAAGAGAAGCAGATCTATTCTATACTCGATAAGTACCAATACGCAATGGGGGTTGGGCCCCCATTTTTTTTTTGTAGAATGAATGCGTAGATACTTGTTTATCATTCAAATGATCGACCCGTGCGTGAAAATTCTTTATTCATTCTGTCTTCTTCCGGAAATCTTCACCCAATCCATGTATCCAATTTATGTTTAAAATAGAATAAACATAAAAAAATGAAGACAATAAATTCATTGGTACGTTTCCATATTAAAGTGAAGTATAGTACTTAACTTTTTTCTTTAATTTAATGCCCGTTGGTGTTCCAAAAGTACCTTTTCGGAATCCTGGAGAGGAAGACGCAGTTTGGGTTGACGTATAGTGCGGCTTGTCAGATATATTAGGTCATATGGGGTTTACTCGTTGTCTCCACCGATCGGGATATCCTCCGTTTCGCCCAAGAAATATTGATTGAACCATCAATTATTCGGAGCGTGAAGTGCAATTAGATCAATTTATATTGGGGATCAATATTATTAAGAATTTATGGTTAACTTGTAACGATAAAATAAAGTATCCAGGCTCCGTTCAGAAAATATCAAATTGGTAATATATATGATTACTATTTGTCTCATAAACATTCTTTATTTATATTTAATTTATGCTTTCTATATATTATTAGGAGTGATCTCAAATTGCCATTCAATAGCATGGAATAATAAGATGAAGACATGGAATAATTTGAGGGAAAGCATGAAATGAAACAAAAAAAAAAGAAGCGGTACTGAGATAATTTGCCCTATATGTGCAAATAGAATTTGGACAAATCTTTACCCGGAGTAGAACACGAACCTAAAAGAATTGAAAGGGCCTATTCAAGAACAAGAAAATGACATCGTGATTTGAATTTCGATGAAATAATACATCAATGAGAGGTTAGTTTAATAAGTTCAATAATTTTTTTTGATAAGGAAGAGAAAGGGAACCAAAACTCATGTTTTTGAAAAATCGAAGAAAAGCCCTTCTTTAGAAAAAGAAAAACCTGTTACAAAAAATAAATAAAGACTGGAATTGATACATTGATTGATTTTTTTTTTTTCGCAATTTAATTTTTTGAACCGTATGCATCCAAAGGTGCACGTATGGTTCCTAAGGGATAAAATTTTGTCCTAATCAACCGACTTCATCGAGAAAGATTACTTTTTTTAGGCCAAGAAGTTGATAGCGAGATCTCCAATCAACTTGTGGGTCTCATGGTATATCTCAGTATAGAAGATAATACTAGGGATTTTTATTTGTTTATAAACTCTCCCGGCGGATGGGTAATACCAGGAATAGCCATTTATGATACTATGCAATTTGTGCCACCCGATGTACATACAATATGCATGGGATTAGCTGCTTCAATGGGATCTTTCATTCTGGTTGGAGGAGAAATTACCAAACGTCTAGCATTCCCTCACGCTTGGCGCCAATGAGTTAAAAAAAAAAAAAAAAAGACTATGCCTTCGCCATATCGAATATAAATAATCGAATTAGGAAAAATTAAGTAATAATAGCATGGCACTTTGAGTTCGATATGAACAAACCATTATTGTTTTTTATAACATGAGATTTTGTATCGAGATAGTAGTATGAAATAACCTTTATTTGCGATTTTATCTTATGTGTCGGGAGGACATTTTAGCGTCACAAATAATTTTTTCCTTATTTGATCATATCAGAAAGACACTTTGGGATTGCCAAATCACAAACTAGATAAATATATAAATATCTAATATAAAGCAACAGAACCATCATAGTATTTTTTTACTCTTATGATAAAGAAGGATGGCAAATGGATTATTCAACGATCTGGCTGGATCGGATAAATTCTATTTCTTCCCCTCTTCTCTGGAGGGAGGGGGTTAGTCAATTCCATTGCAGAGCCGTATGCAATGCATAAAAGGTGCCTGTACGGTTGTTCAATTCTATTTTTTTCTTCTTTTTTTATCCCTTTAATTTAAATCCCATCATGCGAGATAGAAGAACCATTCATGATGTTATCTCAATATCATCAGGGTTATGATTCACCAACCTGCTAGTTCTTTTTATGAGGCACAGGCAGGAGAATTTATCCTGGAAGCGGAAGAACTCCTGAAACTTCGCGAAAACCTCACAAAAGTTTATGTACAAAGAACAGGCAACCCTTTGTGGGTTATATCCGAAGACATGGAAAGAGATGTTTTTATGTCGGCAACAGAAGCCCAAGCCCATGGCATTGTTGATCTTGTAGCGGTTGAAAATGAAAATGCTTCGGATTTCGTATAAATCCATGATTCTGTTTTATTTTCAACCATAATTCGAATTTTACACGATTTGATATCTTATATTGAATCGAAATAATTAATAATCATCAATCAAAAATTAGGTTAAGATCGATCTAAACCAACCCATTCTATAATATAATTTGATATATCCGACATGCCAACTATTAAACAACTTATTAGAAACACAAGACAGCCAATAAAAAATGTCACGAAATCCCCCGCTCTCCGAGGATGTCCTCAGCGTCGAGGAACATGTACTAGGGTGTATGTGCGACTCGTTCAGATCATGAGCTCGAGCAAATGAGACAATTTTGCCAGTATCAATGATTAATACCAATGAATAGATAGAGTAAAAGAACGCCATTTACTATCTAAAATGGGGATATATTATATACCCTTATTGTTTCTTGTATATTGTGTATGGAATTTATGGTTTTCATTGGTGCAAATCCAACCACCTCAATTTGAGATGAGAAGCAATTCTCCATTGGTAGCAAATGGTTATCCATTAAGCGGAGGAAATGGTATTATAAGAATAAGAAGCAAAACAAAAAGGTTATGCCCATATTCTTGAAAGAACGGACTAACAGGGTCAGCTACCTAGCCAACTTTCATAATTAAATGCCGTCACTGTATGGATAGCTCTTATTGTGAAAAGGCCTATTACTGTATAATTAATGGGTAGAGCCAAAGAATGTTAACTATACAAGTTAACAATACCATTTGATTAAATGAGAGATGAGGCTCCGGCGCATAGAGAGGGCCTCACCGTTTAAGAAGTAACCATAGAAACGAAGGAACCCACTATTTTTTTGTATAGTATTTGGTAGAATTTCTTAGTTCCAGGTGAACCAAATGTCTGGCCTGGAAAGAATAAAACTAAAAAATAGTGGTTGGGAAGGTCATAGTAGCAAAAGCCATTGGAATTTATATTTTATATATCGGAATAATCCGTTTTGTTATTAACCGACCGGGGGGACAAATAATGACTGAAAGAAGAGAATTCAATTAGTTATTCATTAAAGTTTAATTTGATTCAATGACCAGAGTTAAACGAGGGTATACAGCTCGGAGACGTCGAACAAAAATTCGTGTATTTGCATCAACCTTTAGAGGGGCTCATTCAAGACTTACGCGAACAATTACTCAACATAAAATGAGAGCTTTGGTTTCCTCTCATCGAGATAGGGGCAGGCAAAAGAGAAATTTTCGTCGTTTGTGGATCACTCGGATAAATGCAGTAACTCGCGAGAATAAAGTATTCGATAGTTATAGTCGATTAATACACAATCTGTATAAGGGGCAATTGCTTCTTAATCGTAAAATACTTGCGCAAATAGCTATATCAAATAAGAATTGTCTTTACATGATTTCCAATAAGATCATAAAATAAAGGAAATTATAAAGTAATATACAGGAATGATTGAACAAGAATTCCCCGGAGAATGAACTCCGGGAAGATAGAATAAACTAAATTGAGATAAAATTAAGATAATAAAAGTAGTAGGAATGAACGAACATGCTTCAATAAAAAAAATTGCTTATCCCCCTTTTTTTGTTTCTTATAAGACAAGAATTAAACTTGGATTCTGGGCCTTTTCGAGCAAAACATTCAATCCATTTGAGCTTGAATTCCAATTGGAGTTTTGAGTCAATTGAGGAATATGCCTATTTATTTCTGGCTCTAGGACCCGCAGTTCTAGGGATCGACTCGGTTCTCTCAAATTGTTTCTCATTATTAAGAAAAGGTAACGAAGATAAAATACGAGCTTGTTTTATAGCAATAGTAATTAATCGTTGTTGTTTCAAGGTCAATTTATTTACCCGTCTAGATAATATTTTTCCTTGTTCACTAATAAATCGACTAATTAAACTCATGTTTCTATAATCAATTCGATCCCCCGAGACAATTGGGGGCAAACGCCGACGAAAAGAGAGCTTGGATTTACGAAAAGGTTGCTTAGATTTATCCATGGTTTATTCCTTATTTCTAAAATTCTATTTCTTTATTAATTTAAGATCCGGCCAAAGTGGGGTTTTATTTGTATAATTTTAATATAATTTGTATTATATTATGATTATGTTATATGTTCTTCCTCTTTCTGCTCTTTGAGTTGGGATGGAAAAATTGCACATATGTTCCGTTCGATCTATTTCTTTATTTCCCCATGAATCGTATGCCTGTGACAATAACGACAAAATTTTCTCAATTCTAATCGACTGGGTGTATTGTGTCGATTCTTTTGAGTAATATATCTAGAAATACCCGGCGATTCTTTATTGACACCATTTCGGGCACAACAACAAGTACATTCCAAAATAATTATGACCCTTACATCTTTACCCTTGGCCATGAACCCCCTTTGGATCGACTTAACTTTTCTATTTTCGATCTGAAAAAAAAAAAAAAAAAAAATAATAATAAAGAACAAAAAATTAATAGAAGTTACTAATTTGAAATTAATTTTCAAAAGATTTCATTGTAATTAATATTAATTAATTCAATTAATTAAGAGTAATAATTAAAATGAAATAGATTGAAGATATATATATATATATTTTTTTTTTATTTAATTTTATTTAAATATCAATTATATATTATAATATTATATATAATTTTAAGTAATACAATTTTTTTCTAACTATCAATTATTCCTATACTAATACCAATATTTCAGTTATGTATCTTCTTTACTGTGTTATGATTTCGTGGAGCCTCTCCTAGACTGGACCTGCATTTCTATTTATGTTTTTCCAAATATAATTTTATTAGATCAACTTTTTGCTTGGGTTTAATACATTTTTTTTTAGTCACGTCACATAGAATTAAATCTCTAATTTTTTTTTTTTTTTTTTTTTTATTTTTTTGCATATCAATAACTAGAATCAAAAAAAAGGAAATGACAAGGCGTCTGGGAATAAACGATTAATCTCTATCAATAGACCCGCTAAAGACCCAAACCATAGAGTACTTAGCACAGGTGCCGTGGAGAGATATGTTTTTATATCTCGCATTGAAAATCCTCCTTTTTATTGTTTATTGTAAAACTATAGACATAGATTATATATATGAGCAGATGTCGTAGTTCAAGATCATTTGTATTTATTTTTATGCAGAATTCCTAACTAAAATGGATATGTACAATGAACGAGTCAATGTTCTTGTCCTTAAAAAAAAAAAAGCCTGAGTGTTATCGATAAATATTAATTTTTTTATGCGTTTAGGTTTTAGATGTATATAATATAAATACAATATTTTAATATAATAAATAAAGTATAAAATCAAGAAGAAAATAAAAATGTGGAAAACAAGACAAGGATTTTGTACAATGACATTGTAAAACAATTTTTAAAAGGGATGTAGCGCAGCTTGGTAGCGCGTTTGTTTTGGGTACAAAATGTCACGGGTTCAAATCCTGTCATCCCTACCTATTACTTCTACTAATGGGCAGTAACGGGAGATTACTCGAGATTGATTAAATTTTAAAATTGGCTATATAATCTTTAATTTTTGCATACTATACTAGGTGTTTGCAAGATATTTTTGGGTACATAGAAATTCTTTTTTTTTTTTTTACAGTCGTATCCCCTGTCATAAGAAAGCGCTCTTAGTTCAGTTCGGTAGAACGCGGGTCTCCAAAACCCGATGTCGTAGGTTCAAATCCTACAGAGCGTGATGTTATGTCGAATCACATACAATAAAATAACTTAATAAACTTAAATTTGACCTCCTTTCAAGGAAAGGAGTAGGAGGTCAATCACAAAATATATTATTCAATCAAAGGTCCAATTGATCACCACGTCTGTATTGTAAATATGCAGTTACGAATAATCCTGCCAAAGTAATAGGAATTAGACCTAAAACGATTCCAAATAAAAAAACTTCAATCATTTCTATTTTTTGTTTGAGAGAATAAAAAGAGAGGTAAGATCTATCCCTAAATATTAATCTGAATTGTTCGCGAATCTCAATAACCGAGAATTGGCAATTCCCGCGCCCGCGGGACTATGGAAGACCTGGCATTTAAGAGAAATACTTATTTTTATAAATTGTTCATTCAATTTATTTCAAATAAGTCGTATCTTGTTTAAACCAATCAATAGAGCTGAGGTTATAGTTGAAGCAGCTAATAGAAAACCGAAATAACTAGTTATAGTAGACATAAAAGGGCTAAATTAGATATGTTCTTTTACTACATATGTTGATAAAACACTTACCTAAGTTTCAATTTTCCCAGATACGACAGTAAGAAAAACTATTGACAGTAGACAATATTAACTTAGTTCCATCTTAATTGATCAGTCATTATAGATAATAGATAGCACTAAAAAAGATAGAATTACATAGTAGAAAAAATCGATTGCTCTGATGTGACATCAACCGGTCATGTGATTCCAAATCAACAGATTCATTGTGCAATTCGTGAGTTGAGTGAAAGTAATAAAAACTCTATCGTATAACTAAAAAAAAAAATTCAGTCATTTTTGAAAAAAAGAATAATTGGATTTGAAAATAATTTCAATTTTAATCATTTATTTTCAATAGGATTTAATCCACTTTCTTTTCGATCGGACGGCCCAGGCCCGATACCTCCTTTTTATTTATTTCATTTCGGGTCCAACTCGATTTGAAGATGAGCAACTTCCAGTATCTTTTTAGCTTCTACACTCTGTCTTTCCATATCATAGAGTTCTATCTTTGTAGTTCAGTCAAAAAATCACCTTGCTTTGGCAACAACGGTTGTTGCATCGCCAATATTCTGTAATTGATTTGATTGTTCTAACTATTTTCGGTTTTTTCATCAAACACACTATAATATCATAATCTATGT